AATAAAGTAAGCTAATTAAGCTAGTGGGTTCATACCCCAAAAATGAGATAATTCTCCTTTATTAATAAATTTTAATATTTTAATAAAATGGTTAATTTTAATTACAATTTTAATTACTATTTCAGTTGATTCATGATTTATATTTTGGATAATAATAGAAATAAACCTTATGTTTTTTATTCCTATTTTAAATAAACAAAAAATAACAAGTCCCAATACCATAATTACTTATTTTGTTATCCAATCTTTTTCCTCTACAATTTTTATTGTAATGGCTATTATAAATTCCATTTCTTATTTTTTTTTGTTTAAAACACTTATTATTACTTCAATTATAATTAAATTAGCTATAATTCCGTTCCATTTTTGACTAATTTCAATTAGTGAAATAATTGAGTTTGACTCATTATTTCTAGTTTTATCATTACAAAAATTTATCCCTTTATTTATTTTAACCAAATTTAATTCAAAATTTATAATTTTTTTTGCTTTAGTATCCTCAATATTAGGATCTCTTTCCGCTTTAAATTCAAAAATATTAAAAAAAATACTAATTTTTTCATCTATTTCTCACCAAGGATGAATAATCATACTTATTTTAATAAAAAGAAATTTTTGAATTTCATATTTAATAATTTACTCAATCATAATTTACAAAATTACTAACCTAATAAAAACATTCAAATTCAATTATATTTTCAATTTCTTAAATTCTAACAAAAACCCCTTAAATAAAATCTCATTAATTATAATAATAATATCTTTAGGGGGGATACCTCCCTTTATAGGATTTATACTAAAAATTATTTCAATTATTATTTTATTAACTTATTTTAATTTTGCAATTATCATTTTAATTTTGTCTTCAATACTTAATATTTATTTTTATTTAAATTCAATTCAATCCTTTTTTCTTATTAATTTAGTAAAGTTTAAAAAAATAATTATAAAAAATTATATACTTAAAAATACAATTTTAAACCTTAACATTTTTTTGGTTATTTTTTTATTTAACTTAGCATTTTTTTAAAAGATTTTAAGTTAAATAAACTATTTGCCTTCAAAGTAAAAAATATTTTAAATAAATCTTAGCAAAAGGAAGTTTTATCCATAAATAAATTTACAATTTATCACCTAAAATTCGGTCATTTTACCGCGATGAATATTCTCTACTAACCATAAAGACATTGGAACAATATATTTAATTTTTGGAAGATGGTCAGGAATGGTTGGTCTATCCATAAGAATTTTAATTCGTATAGAGTTAGGGCAACCTGGATCATTAATTGGAAATGATCAAATTTATAACGTAATTGTGACAGCTCACGCATTTATTATAATTTTTTTTATAGTTATACCTATTATAATTGGAGGATTCGGAAATTGATTAATTCCAATTATACTAGGTGCTCCTGATATAGCATTTCCTCGAATAAATAACATAAGATTTTGACTTCTCCCGCCCTCATTATGCCTTTTAATTAACTCTTCACTTATTGAATCAGGAGCAGGAACAGGGTGGACAGTTTACCCTCCTCTTTCTTCCAACATATCTCATTATGGTCCCTCAGTTGACATAGCTATTTTTTCTTTACACCTTGCTGGTGCATCTTCAATTTTAGGCTCGATTAATTTTATTACTACTATTATTAACATACGTTCAATAGGAATAACATTAGAGCGTATACCCCTCTTTGTATGGTCGGTTTTTATTACTACTATTCTCCTTCTTTTATCATTGCCAGTCTTAGCAGGGGCCATTACTATGCTACTTACAGATCGAAATTTTAATACCTCATTCTTCGACCCTTCAGGGGGAGGAGATCCTATTTTATACCAACATTTATTTTGATTTTTTGGTCACCCTGAAGTTTACATTTTAATTCTTCCAGGTTTTGGGATGATTTCACATATAATTTGTTTCCATACTGGGAAAAAGGAACCTTTTGGAAATTTAGGAATAATTTATGCAATATTAGCAATCGGACTTTTAGGGTTTATTGTATGAGCCCACCACATATTCACTGTAGGAATAGATGTAGATACACGAGCCTATTTTACTTCAGCTACAATAATTATCGCAATTCCCACAGGAATTAAAATTTTTAGTTGATTAGCTACACTCCATGGGACTAAAATTAAATTTAATACACAAATTATATGAAGTCTTGGTTTTATTTTCCTTTTTACAATTGGGGGATTAACTGGTATTATACTAGCTAATTCATCAATTGACATTATTCTTCATGATACATATTATGTAGTAGCTCATTTTCATTATGTCCTTTCTATAGGGGCTGTATTTGCTATTATGGGGGCTATTATCCACTGATTCCCTTTAATATTTGGGGTAAACTTTAACCCAATTATAACAAAAAGACAATTCATTTTAACTTTTATTGGAGTAAATTTAACTTTCTTTCCCCAACATTTTTTAGGGCTAAGAGGGATACCCCGTCGGTACTCTGATTATCCTGACTTTTTTTACTCATGAAATCTTTTATCATCGATTGGTTCAATTATCTCATTAACAGGAGTTGTTCTAATAATCGTTATTATTTGAACAGCAATTATTGATAAAAAAATTATTATATCCTCTCTCGTTAACACAGCATCAATTGAATGAATAATAAATTTTCCCCCCTCTGAGCATACTTTTAATCAAAATAACATTATTATTAAATAAACTTATGATAACTTGATCACAAATATCATTTTCAGACATAAATTCGCCTATTATAGAGCAAATAGTATTCTTCCATGATCACTCCATAATAATCATTATTTCAATTGTTTTCATTACTATATATATAATTATAAATATTATATTTAATTCTTTAACAAGGCGTTCCCTTACAGAAGGACAAGAAATTGAAATTATTTGAACAATTATTCCAGCCGTAACTTTAATTTTCATTGCCCTTCCCTCTCTTCACCTTCTTTACTTAACTGATGAAATTTTCAATGCCCAAACATCCATTAAAATTATCGGACATCAATGATATTGATCTTATGAGTATTCAGATTTTAACAAAGAATTCGATTCATTTATTATTCCGGAACAAGAGCTAGATCTTAACTCCTTCCGTCTACTTGAAACCGACAACAATTTGTTAATTCCATTTAATACTATAATTAAAATATTAATTACATCAGCTGACGTAATCCACTCCTGAACTATCCCATCTCTAGGGATAAAAATAGATGCAATCCCAGGCCGTTTAAATCAAACATTTTCAATTGCAAACCGTCCGGGACTATTTTTTGGACAATGCTCTGAAATTTGCGGGGCAAATCATAGATTTATACCAATTTCTATAGAAGTAACTTCGCTGAAAAATTTTATTAATTTTATTAACTCATACATTGAATGGCTGAAGTTTAAGCAATGGTCTCTTAAACCAATTCATAGTTAAAAACTTTCAATGAAAAATCTAGTTAAATTAATAACAAAAGAATGTCATTCTTTAATTACACTAAGTGATTTTTAATTCCTCAATTATTTCCAATAAATTGATTTTTATTAAACATTCTTATAATATTTTTTATTTTACTAATTTTAACTAATACATATTTTATTAAAATTAATAATATTAAAAATAACAGAAATAAAGAAAAAAAATATAGTATACAAAAAATACTATTTAAATGATAAATAATTTATTTTCAATTTTCGACCCCGCAACATCTTCAATAATAAGATTAAATTGATTAACTTTAATAATATGAGTATTAATTATTCCTTATTCATTTTGGATAACTTCTTCTTCATTTCTAATTTCCTGAAAAATTCTGTTTAAAAAATTTTTTCAGGAAATTAGAAATAATTTAGTTTCTTATAAATACAAAAATATTGTTATTATCTTATCAGTTTTTCAAATTATTTTGTTTAGAAATTTTTTTGGCTTATTACCTTTTATTTTCACTCCTTCAAGTCATTTAGTTTTTTCGATATATTGCTCTTTTCCCTTTTGAATTACTTTTATAATTTTTAGAATTTTTAACAAATTAAATAAATTGTTTAGCCATTTAGTACCTTTAGGTTCTCCTATTTTGTTAAGATTTTTTATGGTTTTTATTGAAACTGTGAGTAATGTAATTCGTCCCATTACATTGTCAGTTCGATTGACTGCTAATATAATTAGAGGTCATCTTTTAATTCATTTGTTGTCTTCAATAATAATAGAAATTAGTTTCTTTTTCTTTGTTTTTAGAGTTATAATAATTTTATTAATTTTAGAAACTGCCGTAGCAATTATCCAAAGAATTGTTTTTGTTACTCTTATTTCACTTTATTTAAATGAAATTTAAACTTATGATATTTCATCCCTTTCATTTAGTAGAAAAAAGACCTTGACCTATTACAAGATCAATTTCAGCTTTTTCGTTAACTCTTGGATTTGTTAACTATTTTAATTATTATAATATAAGTTTAGTCTTAGTCTCAGTTTGGCTGTTAATTTTATCGTCATTTCAATGATGACGAGACATTTCTCGGGAAGCATCCCTTCAGGGGCAGCATACCTTCTTTGTGTTAAAAGGATTAAAGATAGGAATGTTATTATTTATTTTATCTGAGATTTTCTTTTTCATTTCTTTTTTTTGAGCTTTTTTTCATAGAAGCTTATCCCCTAGAATTGAAATTGGTAGCCAATGACCACCTACAAATATCACGCTATTTAATCCATTTGAAATTCCTTTGTTAAATTCAATAATTTTAATTTCTTCAGGTATTTCTGTTACTTGAACTCATCATGCGATTATAAATGGGAGTTTAAATGCTTCTGTAGAATCTTTAGTTATTACTATTTTATTAGGTCTTTTATTTACATTTTTCCAAATATTTGAATATTACCAAGCCCAATTCTCCATTACTGATAGAATTTTTGGCTCTTCTTTTTTTTTAACTACCGGGTTTCATGGAATTCATGTAATTATTGGAACAACTTTTCTTGTAGTTTCTTTATTTCGTATTAAAAATGGCATAATTTCAAAAGATCATTTTTTTGGATTTGAAGCGTCAGCTTGATATTGACACTTTGTAGATGTAGTATGATTATTTTTATTTACATTTATGTACTGATGAGTATATTGTTTAATTAGTATAAATAAGTACATTTAATTTCCAATTAAAAAGTTTTTTAAAAATTAAACAATTTTTTTATTTTTAGTAATTATTCCATTAATTTCAATTTTAATTTGTTTAATTTTTAAATTTTTAGAATTTAAAAATTGTTTGTCAAAAGAAAAATTGTCTCCATTTGAATGTGGGTTTGACCCTTTCTCTTTATCTCGGGTTCCATTTTCATTAAAATTTTTTTTTATTGGTATTGTCTTCTTAGTTTTTGATATTGAAATTGTAATTGTTACTCCTTTCCCCTTATTATTAAGCAGAAAAAACCTAGCTTTTACTCTTTATTTTATTGTGATTAATTTTATTATTCTTTTAGGCCTTCTAATGGAGTGAAAAAAGGGTATGATTGAATGAATTAAATAGAGAAGTATTTAAAAATAATAAAGTCTAAATTGCAATTAGAAATTGAAATCTTCCTTCTCTGTTTTTTAAAATTAAAATAAAGCGATAATTAATTGCATTCAGTTTCGACCTGAATTTAGAAAAATATTCTATTTTTTAATAGAAGCCAAAGAGAGGCTATTCACTGTTAATGAATTAATTGTTATTTTTCCTATTAGATTAAATTTTTGTTTAGGCTTCTAACCTGAAATTATGGAATTTCCATTTTAATCTTGATTTAAATAGTGTAACTAAACACTTAACATTTTCATTGTTGTAATTCTTTATAGATTTAAATTCCAAAAATTGATGCAAAAAAAGTAAAAAAATCTTTGGTATATAAATATTGAAATAAAGAAGAAGAAAATAATTATCGGAAGAAGAGTTTTTCAAGCTATTATTATTAATTTGTCATAACGAAATCGAGCAAAAGTTCTGCGAACAATAATAAAGAATCTTATAATTATTAGCGTAATTATATTATTTATTAGCAATGTTCTAAAGAATATATAACTTGTTAATATACTTATAACAATTATTATTCCATATTCTGCTATGAAAATAAACGCAAAAAGCCATGAACCATACTCAATATTAAAACCAGAGACTAGCTCAGATTCTCCTTCTGAGAAATCAAACGGGGTTCGGTTTCTTTCTGCTAATAAAATAATTATTCATATTACTAGGATTACTATAAAGGGAAATATGAATTGAAAGTTTTCTTGAATTAAAATGAAATTATTAATTGAAAATCTTTCACAAAATATCGCTAGACCAATTAAAAGCATCGCTATTCTTACTTCATAAGAAATAATTTGAGCGAAGCCTCGGTATGCTCCAATTAAAGAATATTTTGAATTTGAAGCTCATCCTCCTATAAGAATTGAATATCTTCTTAAACTTGAAATACATAAGAAAAAAATTAGAGTTAAACTTATTTTTATTATCCCATTTTTAAAATAAAAAATTATTCATATCAATAGTATTATGGAAATTCTTAAAATTGGGGAAATTAAATAAATCACTAAATTTATGTAAAATATGAAATTTATTTCTTTTCTGAAAAGTTTTAACGCATCACTAATTGGTTGAAGAATTCCTAGAATTCTGGTTTTATTTGGGCCTTTACGAATGTGGCTATAACCTATAATTTTACGTTCTAATAAAGTAAAGAATGCAACTCTTAATAAAATTATAATAATAAGGAATGAAAATATAATTAAATTTATAATTATTAAAGGAAATTTTATTCATTAAGGAAGCTTAAATTCCTCACACTTTTCTGTCACTTTAATTAATTCCAAAAATTGATGCAAAAAAAGTTGTATCTTTAAAATTATTTTAAATATGAATTCCTTTCGTACTAGCATATAATTTTATATTAATTAAGATAGAAACCAACCTGATTCTCATCGGTCTAAACTCAGATCATGTAGGAATTTAAAAGTTGAACAAACTTCTTCTTTTAACTTCTTCATTAAAAAAGAATCCTAATCCAACATCGAGGTCGCAAACTATTTTGTCTATATGAACTATCAAAAATTATTACGCTGTTATCCCTAGAGTATTTTTTTCATTTTACCATTAATAATGGTTCATTTTTCCAATTAAAAAGTTTTTTATATTTCTTAATCGCCCCAATTAAAAAATTAAATTTCAGATTCATCTATATAAAATTTGTAAAATTCTTAGGGTCTTCTTGTCCTTAATTTTTATTATTGCTTCTTCACAAATAAAATTAAATTCTATTATTATAATTAATAAAGTTTTTTTCTGTATTTCCATTCTTTTAGCACTCAATTAAAGTCTTATTACAATACCTTTGTATAGTCAAAATACTACAGCAATTTAAATTTTCATTGAGCAGGATTTATATTTATTTAATTTCTAAATACAATGTTTTTATTAAACAGTCAAAAAAATTTTTTGCCTAATTAATTAATTATATTTTAATTTTATATATTTATTTATATTTAATTATTAAATAAAGATTTATACTAATAATTTCATTTTTATATAAAATATATATTAATTTGATTTCTTAACTAAAAATTAATTTAAATTTTAATATTATAATTATTTATAAAAATATAAGAGAAATTTTAACTCTTTTTTATTAAAATAAAGAAAATATTTAAATTTGAAATTTATTAGCTTATCCCAATAAATTTATTTTTTTAAAATTTTTAATAAAAAATTTTATTTTAAAAAAATAACTTTAAGTTAGTTTTAAAAACTAGTTATCACAAATTTTGGTAAGAATTTCACTTCTAAATTAATTTTTCTTGGTCTTTTTGAAATAAAACATAAATATCAACTTAGTTCTATTTATTTCGAGAAAAATAAAAATTTATTTTTTTTTGAAATTCCCTAATGCTAAAGGTACAATTAGTAACTTTTGAAATAATTTGATATTTCCTTTTCAGTTAATAAAATTTTTAGTTTATTTTTGAAGTATTTTTTAACATCTTTAATTTTTTAAAAATATTATTTTTAAAAAAATGGTAAAATCTTACAAATTTTCATTGTAAATGAAACATCAATTTTGATTTCATTTTTTAAAGCACCTTCCGGTACTTTAACTTTGTTACGACTTATCTTTAAGAAAAGAGCGACGGGCGATATGTACATACTTTAGAGCTTAATTCAAGATATCATTATATTAGGTCTTTACTTTCAAATCCTAAAACAATTTTTCATTTTTAATTCTTTTAAAAAAATGTAATTCACTTCACTCTAAAATTTTAGCTGCACCATGACTTAATTTACTTTTTTTCAATAAAAATTGAAGAAATAATAATAAATTATCACTTTGATAGTGGTATACAAACTGGTTTAACTAACTTTAGTAAGATTTAGGTGTTTTATCCATTACAGAGCAAATTCCTCTGATAAGCTTAAAGTACCGCCATATTTTTTTGTTTTCATTAATTTATTTACTCACAATATTAAACTCATTAATAGCAGGGTATCTAATCCTGGTTTAAGAATTGAATTTTAATTATTAATAATTTTAATTTTTACAAAAAATTTCACCTTTTTTAAAAAAAACTTTTAAATTTTATTATTTTATAAATTCTTATTAAAATAAATATTTTTATTTGTCTAACCGCTGCTGCTGGCACAAATTTAGCTAAATTTTTATATAAATTTCAATAACATTTAGTTATTAAATAAACTTAATTTTCTGATTTTGCAATTTTTTTAAAAAAAACATAAAAAATTTATAAAGCTTTTATTATTAACCAAAATTAATTAATTGCAGTGAATAATTAAATTTTTAATTGGTAAAACATTATTTTTATTTTTTTTTAAAAACTCATGTCTATCGGTTATCTTTATATAATAGAGGAGAAGTATGCCAGAATTTACTAGGAAATTTCTCGATATTTGAATTTTTTTAGATTTTGAGCTAAATGAGTGCATCTATTTTTTTCTCCGAATTTATAAACTAGTAAATGTGAGTCCGACTTAGGATGACGCTTTGTTACTCTTATGTTGACCAGTAAATGAGACAGCCGGTCGTCGCCCCTTATTTTAAATAGATGTAATCATATTCAGGCATAGTAAAATGCCTGAATTTAAAGGGTTATCTTGATAGGATAAATTATGTAATTTTATACTTTTACTAAATTTAACTTTAATAAATTAAATTATTTCTTAAAAAATCAAAATTTTTTGTGCTTTTTACACCAAAAGTTAATAAAATTATTTTCAAAATAATTATTTTTACATTTTCAGTGTAATGTTTTCCTTTAAACTATGAAAATTAAAGAATAATTAAAATTATTACTAAAATAATTAATAAAATTTTATTTAAATTTTTAGATCCAATTCAATAATTAAAATTTAAAAAATTTAAAGAAAAGTTGTAGAGAGTTTTAGTTCCTAAAATTTCTATCCAAGTTCAATCTCTAATTCTATTTCTAAGAATTTTATTATTTTTTCTTAAAAAGATAAAACTAGTTAAAAAAGATAAGTTTCAAATTTTGTAAAAAAAATCAATTTTTGCAAATTTTGTAATATATTGAGTATTTTTAATGAAAAAAAAATAAATAAATATTGATATTATAAGTAAAGTTCAAATTTTAGAAATTTTCCTAATAAAAAAGGTTCCTAAATTTGAAGGAATAATTCAAAATATGAAATTCCCGGAAATTAGGACAAATATAGATAAAATAAAAATTGAAAATTTCATGAAAAAATCAAAATTGAATACTATTAACATTAAATTTTTAACGCCTTTAAAAAGTATGATATAAGCAATTCGAATACAATACAAAAAAGTAAACATAATTCCTAAAATAAAAATTGTTAATAAAACAATATTGTTAATCTTAAAAAAGAAAAATTCTACAATTAAATCTTTTGAGTAAAATCCCCCAATAAAAGGAAATCCTATTAATGAAAATAAAGAAACAATTATAGAAGTAGAAATAAAAGGTCTGATTTTAAAAAAGTTGCCTAACATTCGAATATCTTGAATTCCGTAAAAAGAGTGAATTACTAGTCCAGCGCATAAAAATAAAAGTGACTTGAAAAATGCATGTATAACAAGATGAAGAAATGCCAATTCTACTGACCCTAATGAAATAGTCACTATTATCATAGACAGTTGGCTTAAAGTAGAAAAAGCAATAATTTTTTTGAAATCCGTTTCAAAAAAAGCACAAATTCCTGCTATTATTATTGTCATTAAAGAAATTTTAATTAAAATTAAACAAAAAAAATTCGTTTTAAATAAAAAATTAAATCGTATTAATAAATACACGCCGGCTGTTACTAAAGTTGAAGAATGAACCAAAGAAGAAACTGGGGTTGGAGCAGCCATGGCTGCCGGCAGCCAGGCAGAAAAAGGAATTTGCGCTCTTTTTGTAAGGGCAGCAATTAAAATTATAACTCCACAAATTAGTTCAACTTTTTTAAAGCTAATTAAATCAAACCTTCCAAAGTTAACAAAAAAAATTAAAGACAAAATAATCATCACATCCCCTACTCGATTACTAATAATAGTTATTATACCAGAATTATATGATCTTACTCTTTGGTAATAAATAACTAAACAATAGGAAACTAACCCTAGTCCGTCCCACCCTAAAATAATTATAAATATATTTGGTATTAAAATTAAGATAATTATTGAACCCACAAATATTAAAACAATAAAACAAAAAGAAATTTTATTTTTATCTGCATTTATATAACTTTTTCTGTACAAAATTACTATACTAGAAATTATTAAAACTGTAATTCTAAATAAAATTCTTATTCAATCCAATAAAAAATAAAATTTAAAATCTACACTTTGGATGGAATTGAAATAATATTCTAAAATAAAGATCCTATTTCTATAAAAAATAAATATATAAAGTAAAGAAAAAAACATCACTATAAAGAATAGTATAACTCTTCAATTTAAATAAATTGTTTAATGAGAATTCATCTATAAATCCACAATTTATAATTTTATAATTAAACTAATTAAACTAAATTCATTTACAAAACAAATAAAGTTTAAAAAATCAAATAATTATTAAAAATAAATGAAGAAATAAAATATTATATTCTCGCATTGAGATTGATTTTATTGACCATCTAACTCATCCGTTACCATGATTTAAATAGCTGTAAAGATACATGGAATAACAAGCTCTCAAAAAAATAATCAGTATTAAAGGAAAAAAAAAGAAAATTCTATATTTTAATAATCTTAAACTTAAAAAAAATTCCCCAAAAATATTCAAAGTTATGGGGGCTGATATGTTTACAATTCTAAATAAAAATCACCATAAAGTTATGGAAGGAAAGACTTTTATAACTCCCTTCAATATTAATATTCTTCGGGTAAAAGTACGTTCATATAAAGTATTAGCTAAGCAAAATAACCCTGAACTAGCGAGACCATGGCCTGTTATCAATAACAATGAACCTATTGAACCAAAAGTAGAAAATGTTAAAGATCCTCTTAATACTACCCCTATATGGCATACAGAAGAATATGCAATTAAAGATTTAATATCAATTTGAAATAAACAATACATTCTAATCATTACACTTCCCCAGATTGAAATAATTATAATAATTTCAGAAAGGATTATTAAATTATATAAAATTATATTTTTAAATCGAAAAATACCGTAAACTCCTAATTTTAATAGGACCCCTGCTAAAATTATAGATCCAGAAATAGGTGCTTCTACATGTGCTTTAGGGAGCCAAAGATGGAAAAGGAATATAGGAATCTTAACTAAAAAACCTAGTATTAAAAAAGAGAAGACTGTTCCCAATGTTAAATTTTCTAGCCAAATTATATATGTGTAAGATAAAGAAAAATTTTTTGTGAAATAATTAACAATTATAATAAATATAGGAAAAGAGCCAAAAATTGTATATATTAACATATAGTATCCTGCTTGAATACGTTCAGGCTGATTTCCCCACCCGAAAATAATTATAATCATAGGGAATAAAGATGATTCAAAAAAAAAATAAAATATCATTAGATTATTCACAGAAAAGCATATTTCAAGAAGAAATAATATTATCAATACATAAAATAAGAAAAACTTATTTACATAAACTTTATTATTAAATCTTGCTAACAACATAAGAAAAGTAATTCAAACTCTTAATAAAATTATAATTCCTCTTATTAAATCTAATTCTATAAATTCTGTTATTGTGCAGTTTGCGTTTATTAAAATTCTAAAAAAAAATATCAGTCTTATAAATAATAATATAATTATAACTTCAAAAGAATTAAAATAAAAAATTAAGCATAAAATTAAAACTCTTGAGATAATTAAATTTAACATTTAATTAGACTAAAGGAATTTAATATTTCATTTCCATAAAAAAAATTCAATAAAACTAAAAGTCTTAACCCCAAAGCAGCTTCACACACAATTGTGACTAAGAAAACAAAAATATTTAAAAAATTCAAGGAAGAAAACATAATTAAAATTAAAATAACTATAGATATATATATAAACTCAATTCTTATAAGGATTATAAGTAAATGGAAGCGATTTAAAAATAAAGATATCACTCCTATGATATATATAAAATTTGATAACATTAACATTTGTTAAAATAATTTAAGAATTAAAATATTGATTTTGTAAATCAAACTTGGTTAGTCCTTTTAACATCAGAAAAGAAATTTTCTCTTTAAATCTCCAAAATTTATGTACCACTAATTATATACTATTTTCTGACTGATATCAAATTAATTTTATCTTTAACTATTTTCCTAATTTCCTTTACTCATCCAATAACAATACTAGTTTCAGTTATTTTATTAACATTATTTATGTCATTATTTTTTTATTTAAATTCATGTAACTCTTTATTTTCATTAATTCTAGTTTTACTAATCTTAGGGGGAATACTAATAATTTTCTTGTACATAGTAAGCTTATGCCCGAATATAAAAATGAATTTTAAAAAAAAATTAGCACTTTTTATCCCATTCCCTATTTTAATAGAAATCAATTGTATTAATTCTAATTTTTTCTTAAAGGATTTAATAAAGATTTTCTTTTTTATGTTCGCAAATTTAATTATTTTAATAATAATTTACTTACTAGCAACCTTGCTAGTTGTAATAAAAAATTTAAATTGAATTAATACACCTATGAAAATAAATTAAACTAATGTTAAAAATATTAAATCCATTTGTTAATCTTCCTTCGCCCTCAAATATTTCATACATATGAAATTTTGGCTCCCTTTTAGGAATTTGTTTAATAACACAAATTATTTCGGGACTTTTTTTAGCAATAAATTTCTCAAGAGATATTACAACAGCATTTAATATAATTTCCCATATCCAACGGGATGTGGAAAATGGTTGGTTAATTCGTTCAATTCATGCCAATGGGGCATCATTATTTTTTATTTTCATTTATACCCACATTGGACGAGGAATTTATTACTCATCTTTTCACTTTGTAAAAGTATGAATATCAGGTTTAATAATTATTTTTATTTTAATAGCTACAGCATTTCTTGGGTATATTTTACCTTGGGGACAAATGTCTTTCTGAGGAGCAACAGTCATTACAAATCTTATTTCCGCCATCCCGTATATTGGGCAAACAATTACATTTTGAATCTGAGGGGGATTTTCAGTTGATAATAACACCTTAATTCGTTTTTTTTCTTTCCACTTTATTTTGCCATTCATTCTTTTAGTAATATCAATATTACATATTATTTTAATTCATGATAAAGGCTCTTCAAACCCTCTAGGAACTTCCTTAAATATTGATAAAATCTCATTTCATCCTTACTTTACAATTAAAGACATTCTTGGGGCTTTATTGGTATTTACAATTTTCTCTTTTATTGTTTTTCTTTTTCCTTACAGACTTATAGATGCTGAAAATTTTAATATAGCTAATCCTATAATTACTCCTCCCCACATTCAACCTGAATGATATTTTCTTTTTGCTTATGCTATTCTACGTTCAATTCCTAATAAATTAGGGGGAGTAATTGCGTTAATTATATCAATTGTAATTATCATCACGCTTTCATTTTCAATGAAAAATAAACTTCTTTCATCATACTTTAAAATTTCAAGTAAAGTTCTTTTTTGAACCTTAATTAATACATTTATTTTACTAACATTTTTGGGAGCCAAACCAATTGAATACCCTTATGAAATTATAAGTAAATGAATTACATTTATTTATTTTTCAATTTTCATTATATTTCCTTCTCTTTAGACTTTTTAACTATCATTAAGTATATATTTTGAAAATATAAAAAAGAATTTTTTCTAAAAGTCTTTTATTTCAATTGAAATGAGATTTTCATAAATAAATTCTAAATTTATTGCATTTTTCTGCCAAATTGAAAAAGAATTATTTATATTTAAATATTTTTTTTAAAAAAAAAATATTTTTTTTTAAAAACTCATGTCTATCGGTTATCTTTATATAATAGAGGAGAAGTATGCCAGAATTTACTAGGAAATTTCTCGATATTTGAATTTTTTTAGATTTTGAGCTAAATGAGTGCATCTATTTTTTTCTCCGAATTTATAAACTAGTAAATGTGAGTCCGACTTAGGATGACGCTTTGTTACTCTTATGTTGACCAGTAAATGAGACAGCCGGTCGTCGCCCCTTATTTTAAATAGATGTAATCATATTTTAACAAAAAAATCTTAACTTTTTAAAATTTAAACTGCAAATTTAAATATGAATATTATTTTCTAAGATTTCC